AAAAAAGGAGGAGTTATATATAACGGCTTTTTTAGTCCATAATGTATTTCAATGTATTTCATCAATCTAAGTGGAATAAGCAAAGCGGATTTCTTGTTGGTTAATCGAGTTACAACAAAAACCACACAATTGATGAAGGAAATGTCCGAATTGGTTTGATATAATTAATAAGATCAATAAACTCAAGTTTTGTCGTTCTAGGCCATCGTATTCAACGGAAACAATGATAAATAAATACGAATACAGCAGAAAAAAGGGGGGGGGTCAAAAAAACAAATCAGAGAAAAATTATACAAAGTTATATACAAGCTGCGACCCCCCATATGATATTGTATTTCTTTAATTGAATTTCATTTGATTAGACGGAAGTTCCTTAAAAAGTTCCGCTTTCTTTAAAAGATTATGAACCGTTCCCGTAGGTTGAGCACCCCTTTCGAGGAAATATAGAATAACAGGAACATTTAAATAAGTTTGATTTTTTATTGGATCATAAAAACCCACTTTTCTAAGATCTTTTCCTTCTCTTCGGGATCGAATATCAATTGCAACGATTCGATAGATGGCTCATTGGGATAGATGTAGATGAATAACACCCCCCCCCTAGAACCGTATAAGAGGTTTTCTCCTCATACGGCTCGAGAAAAAATGATTTGATTCGAAGTTTTGTCTATGTATGCAATTCTAATAAATTAAACGAGAGGTGGGCCTAAAAAATCAATTAGACTATGATTTCGATTTCAGTCTTTTTTTCTTCCTGAGAAGGAAGAAAGAAACCACCCGTACTCATAACTCAAGTTGGATAACTCTTCAAATAGTTCAAAGGAAAAATCCGGAGTCCATTTTTTTATTTATTGAGCAGTCTTTACCCCCTTCTGTTAGTCTGATCCCGCTAGTGAGACTCTCTACCCCCTTCTGTTAGTCTGATCCCGCTAGTGAGACTCTCGAGAGAATTATAAAGGGTATTTCCTTGTTCGTAGATACTTTAATCCTTAATTTTTAATCATTGGGTTTAGACATTACCTCGGCGCTTCTTAATTCTTTCAAAATGGCAGCAACATACCCCTTTTGATTTATTTCTCGCAAAGAATCGTACGGGCAGTTAATTCCCGCGTGATGCACCTTGAATCGAAAAAGTTTGATCAATCCGACCAAGTTTTGCTTTTGAATTAGAAACTTGGCTAAATTTGATCCTTTCTATTTATAATTTATATATATAGAAGATATATTTACGAAGTTGTTCCAATTAATTGGCATTAACCCTAGATCCCTTTCCCCCAGAAATGAATTAACCCTTTCTACCCGAGCTCCACCGTAGACTATTTACAACCCAACAAAAATGTTGGGTTCAAGTGTAACAGAACACACAATGTCGAGCCAAGAGCACCCTCATTCCTAGACAAATGGAAAGTGGTGGGTTTTTAATCCACAACGGACCGTGTCCTTCAAGTCGCACGTTGCTTTCTACCACATCGTTTCAAACGAAGTTTTACCATAACATTCCTCTAATTTGGAACCGGTATGGAATTGATTCAATCATGGAATCATGAATAGTCATTGGTTCTGCTCTCCATAGACTCTGACTACGAAAATCAAAATAAAAAAATAGGGTCAATTTGAAATTAAATAATGAAAGGATTACAAATTTACAAAAACCAAAAAATTCTTGTCATTGACATAAAACTATATATACTTTATAAACTAAACATTTCCTCATTTTATATGAGGAAATGATTGATATGTATTTTGTTTAAAATGGGGTTGGGTAATATTTCAATAATCGACTCTTATCATAAAATGAATAACAAAGCATAGAATAAATCCCCCCTGCCTCAATCGTTACATAGATTCCCAATTTTAAATTAGATCCAAACGCAAAATACCTAAATAAAACGAGATTAAAAGAAAAAACATACATTTATTTTTATTGTCTCTATCACATATTTCTATATGATAATGATATGGAACTTGATCATTTGTTAATGAGATTCAAACAGACACAGATATTAAAATTAATATGGATTGACTCCTAACCACCCCCGACTTCTTTATATGGAAATAATGAAACATAAATATGGAAATAAAGAAACATAAAAACGGATATGCGCTGGGACGGAAGGATTCGAACCTCCGAATAGCGGGACCAAAACCCGTTGCCTTGCCGCTTGGCCACGCCCCATTTGAATTTCTAATCTACGCCAAGAAACAATAATATTGGTATTGGTTGTTTGTCAACTCTAGTACAAATATCCTATATATCTATAGAATATATTGGTACTGGGATTTTGATATATATAGATATAGAATTCAACTTAATTTATTGATCATTACATAGAATTCAATTAAGATATTGTATGAAAGTATGATTTCTTCTATTCTCCTTTGAGAATTGGAGGATTTTTGTTTGGGTGGATTCAAAGAAAAAGAAGGATTTTTTGTCTACCTTACTGACGTTCTTCCTTTTGGCTTATATCAAAAACTCAATCAAAATGCAATTATCTCA